CCCATTGCCTTGCCTTCGGAGGAGGATGAGGAGGAAACTGCTGAGGATGAAACTCATGAGGAGGAAATTCATGAGGAAGAAACTGATGAGGATGAAACTTATGAAGCTTATAAAGATCGTATTGATTCTTATGAAAATAAGACAGGATTAGCCGAGGCTGTTCAAACAGGCGTAGGTCAATTAAATGGTATTCCCGTAGCATTTGGGGTTATGGATTTTCTGTTTGTGGGGGGTAGTATGGGATCCGTAGTCGGGGAGAAAATTACCCGTTTGATTAAGTACGCTACCACTCAATTTCTACCTCTTATTATAGTGTGCACTTCGGGGGGGGCGCGCATGCAAGAGGGAGCTTTCAGCTTGATGCAAATGGCTAAAATATCGTCTGCCTTATATGATTATAAATCCAATAAAAAGTTATTGTATATATCAATCCTTACATCTCCTACTACTGGTGGGGTAACGGCTAGTTTTGGTATGTTGGGAGATATTATTATTGCCGAACCAAATTCCTACATTGCATTTACGGGTCAAAAAGTAATTGAACAAACATTGAATGTAACATTACCCGAAGGTTCACAAACGGCTGAATATTTATTCGACAAGGGCTTATTCAACCAGATTGTCCCCCGTAATGTTTTAAAAAGCGTTCTGGTCGAGTTACTTAAACTCCACCCACACCTTTCGGAATCAAAGTAACTAAGAATGGAGTTTTCTTTGGTAACCTAAGATCTAATGTAGATTGTAGATAGAATCAACAGTTGCGGATAACTCTTTTTTTTTACCTAGATTCCCGATTCCTAATTAAAAAGTCTCTATCAACAAGATAAAAATGCGGGTTGTTCCTTTCATGAAATTGGGCAAATAAAATGAATTTTGTCTTACGTACAAAAATCCTATTTTCACGAAAAAGCCCGTTTGTCTCTCCCTCTAACGAATCTTTCAATAATTTGTAAGCTATCTCTAATAAGGATTTTCAAATTGAATTAATTAATAATAATTACAATTATGAATTATAATTAGTATAAATAAAAAATACGATATTAAAAAAAAATAAGAACAGGTACAAATAGTAAATCGAGGTATCCATTTTATGACAACTTTCAATTTTCCCTCTATTTTTGTGCCTTTAGTAGGCCTAGTATTTCCGGCAATTGCAATGGCTTCTTTATTTCTTCATGTTCAAAAAAACAAGATTGTTTAGATCTAAGGGGACCGAATCTCATCCGTTTGACTTGTAGCATAAGAACGCGTTATTTCCGCCGAACATAAAGGAAAAGCTCTTATGCCTGCAAAAAATGACCTATGGGTAACTGAATTTTCAAATAGATCAGGATCACTGGATGCTTAAAATGTAAAGTTGGTGGATCTATATGTATATCAATATGTATATTGGGATCATATGAAGGGTATGTTATTATTTTAGATCTAACCAATTTGATGAATTACTCCTAAAAGGTTCCCATCAAACTAGTGCTAGTTTGATGGGAATTCATTCGGAAACAAAAAAGTAAAGTCAAAACCATTTGGGGTATTCTTTCAATTCCAATAAAATGCAATCGGATCAAGTATGAGTTGGCGATCAGAACATATATGGATAGAACTTATAGCGGGGTCTCGAAAACTAAGTAATTTTTGCTGGGCTCTTATCGTTTTTTTAGGTTCATTAGGATTCTTATTGGTTGGGGCTTCCAGTTATCTTGGTAGAAATTTGATATCTTTTGTTCCGTCTCAGCAAATCATTTTTTTTCCACAAGGACTCGTGATGTCTTTCTACGGGATCGCGGGTCTCTTTATTAGTTCCTATTTGTGGTGCACAATTTCCTGGAATGTAGGTAGTGGTTATGATCGATTCGATAGAAAGGAAGGAATAGTGTGTATTTTTCGTTGGGGATTTCCTGGAAAAAATCGTCGCATATTCCTCCGATTCCGTATAAAAGATATTCAATCCGTTCGAATAGAAGTTAAAGAGGGTGTTTATGCTCGTCGTGTCCTTTATATGGACATCAGAGGCCGGGGGGCTATTCCGTTGACCCGTACTGATGAGAATTTGACTCCACGAGAAATTGAACAAAAAGCTGCGGAATTGGCCTATTTCTTGCGCGTACCAATTGAAGTCTTTTGAGAATGATAAATGGAACTGGGCCGAATAACGAATGCTTTCTCAGCAGGAGTAAAAATGCAAGAATCCTGTTTTTTCTATAACTAAATAATACTTTAGATGTAGATAAATCATATCTTGTAAATTAGTTGATTTTCGTTTTGTCAATCGACCCCCTTTTTGATCCTTTCCTTTGTCTTCTTTACTACCCAATAAAAGAAATTAATAAATTGTGGGTTTTCTTAATTTAATAATGATAACTGGTCCATTTCTGTCTTGTTTTGTCGCTCATTTTTTTGATCATCACAATATCTTTCTCTCAATTACTCTATTCTTGACTATGGGGAATCATTGGAATTTTTTTAATTGTTGATAGAAGGGGGGTTCTTTAAAGGACTTTTTTTGTAATTCATCGAAAGGAGGCACTTGTGTGGAATTTGATGAATTGAGATATCTGGAAACACGATTTTGTATTATTTCTTCAGTCGAATTCGAAGTGGAGTCTTAGTCTATTTCTGTATTCTTTCTAGGTTCAAACAAAATCACAAAGAAAATAGATTCGTACCTTGTCTCGAACTCATGTTTGAAACAAATATTCGATCACATAGAGTCGACAAATGAAGTGGGTTAATTCAAAATTCACAGGTGAAAAATGGCAAAAAAGAAAGTATTCACTCCGCTTTTGTATTTTGGATCTATAGTATTTCTGCCCTGGTGGATTTCTCTCTCATTTACTAAAAGTATGGAATCTTGGGTTACTAATTGGTCTAATACTGGGCAATCCGAAATTTTTTGGAATGATATTCAAGAAAAAAGTATTCTAGAAAAGTTCATAGAATTAGAGGAAATCCTCTTCTTGGAAGAAATGATCAAGGAATACTCAGAGACACATCTACAAAAGCTTCAGATAGAAATCCACAAAGAAACGATCCAATTAATCAAGATACACAATGAGGATCGTATCCATACGATTTTGCACTTCTCGACAAATATAATCTGTTTTGTTATTCTAAGCAGTTATTCTATTTTAGGTAATGAAGAACTTGTTAGTCTTAATTCTTGGGCTCAGGAATTCCTATATAATTTAAGTGATACAGTAAAAGCTTTTTTGATTCTTTTATTAACCGATTTCTGTATCGGATTTCATTCACCCCACGGTTGGGAACTAATGATTGGTTCTGTCTACAAAGATTTTGGATTTGGTCATAATGATCAAATTATATCTGGTCTTGTTTCCACTTTTCCAGTTATTCTTGATACTATTTTTAAATATTGGATTTTTCGTTATTTAAATCGTTTATCTCCATCACTTGTAGTTATTTATCATTCAATGAATGATTGATAAATGATCCACTGGTAGTAATCCAATTAGAATCTTTCTTACTTTTGAGTTCTACATAAGTATGAATTCTATACCGGGGGATTTTCATACTATAGTATTCTAGCAAAATGATTCCAATAAATAGCAGAATCGCGGATAGGGAACTATCCTAGTGACCTACCCAACTTATTGTAGAAATTTTCGGATCAATGATTAGACCATGCAAACTAGAAATACTTTTTCTTGGGTAAAGGAACATATTACGCGATCTATTTCTGTATCGCTCATGATATATATCATAACTTGGACATCCATTTCAAGCGCATATCCTATTTTTGCGCAGCAGGGTTATGAAAATCCACGAGAAGCAACTGGTCGTATTGTATGTGCCAATTGCCATTTAGCTAATAAGCCCGTGGATATTGAGGTTCCACAAGCGGTACTTCCTGATACTGTATTTGAGGCAGTTGTTCGAATTCCTTATGATAAGCAAGTGAAACAAGTTCTTGCTAATGGTAAGAAAGGGGGTTTGAACGTGGGGGCTGTTCTTATTTTACCAGAGGGGTTTGAATTAGCTCCTTCCGCTCGTATTTCTCCCGAGATGAAAGAAAAGATAGGCAATTTGTCTTTTCAGAGCTATCGCCCTAATAAAAAAAATATTCTTGTGATAGGGCCTGTCCCTGGTCAGAAATATAGTGAAATCACCTTTCCTATTCTTTCCCCCGACCCCGCTACTAAGAAAGATGTTCATTTCTTAAAATATCCTATATACGTAGGGGGGAATAGGGGAAGAGGTCAGATTTATCCCGACGGAAGCAAGAGTAACAATACAGTTTATAATGCTACAGGGGCGGGTATAATAAGTAAAATCATACGAAAAGAAAAAGGGGGGTATGAAATAACCATAACAGATCCGTCGGATGGACGTCAAGTGGTTGATATTATCCCTCCAGGACCAGAAGTTCTTGTTTCAGAGGGTGAATCCATCAAATTTGATCAACCATTAACGAGTAATCCTAATGTGGGGGGGTTTGGTCAGGGAGATGCAGAAATAGTACTTCAAGATCCATTACGTGTCCAAGGCCTTTTGGTCTTCTTGGCATCTGTTATTTTGGCACAAATCTTTTTGGTTCTTAAAAAGAAACAGTTCGAGAAGGTTCAATTGGCCGAAATGAATTTCTAGACTCGCGAATTTATCGACATCAGGTTCATAAAAAGAACAAAATTTTTGTTGTCAATTATGTATGATCAAAAAAAATCAATTCTGAAAAAACCTTTTATTTACCTGCTCTTTTTCTACGAGCTTCGGGGAATCCCCTGTACCGCATTCCTAGTCATAATAGGTATATTTTTGTTTGAAGAAAACTATTTTCTTGAACTTTATGACTTTAGTAATATAGTAGAATAGAACGAACTCGAAATGCGGGTAACAAATAATTCTAGGAGGCATTATTTGTCTTCCTAGTCTTCGACACAAGAGAAGGAGATAAGGGGTGTAGAAAATTCCTTTTCTTGTGTCGAAAGAGTAATGATTTTGAATCCTGTTCGTCAAATCGTTAAAAATTCCTTTTCTTGGTTTCG